TGGAAAGGCAATCTGATGATTCTTCATCAGATGATTGTCCAAGGAAGACGCAAGGTAGGTTATAGAAAAAACAAGGAAAGGAATTATAAATAAAGGAATTTTGGATTGATTGAGTCAGGAACCCAAATTTGGATTCGGTATGGATAAAAGAACTTCCTATGTTATACTAGTCAAGTCTTGACGACGGGTTGATTTGATAGATCAGATATTGTTATTCATGATATTGATCCGATTCAAGATCATCAAGAGGTAATTCATTAATTGAATTTACAGCCGAAAGATTTCTCATCTCTAGGGGATTAAATCCCGAGTTATTGCGAAGTAAAAAAACCGATGAGATTATGGAAGTAAATATTCTTGCATTTATTGCTACTGCACTATTTATTCTAGTTCCTACCGCCTTTCTGCTTATCATTTACGTAAAAACAGTCAGCCAAAATGATTAATTCAAATTGATTTTGAAATCAATTTGAATGAAACTTTCCTTCTGAGTTCTTATCAAAAATTGACGAAGTCAAATGAAAAGTTCACGTCTTAACTTAAATGAAATGAGCACACTATAATCAGCAGTTTTCTAAGAGATAGATAGTATGGTAGAAAGATGCATCTTTCTACCATACTATCTATCTCTTAGTCTATAAACTTAGTCTATAAAGTTGTAATCTAGAATAAAGATAAAGGCTTAAGTTTCTATAGATTAATCTACAATATTCTCTTTCTATCATACATATCATATGTGTATATTAATTCCATATATTGTATGTAACATAACACCCAACTTGCTACATCTATTATTATTATCTTAGGATTCGAAATTCCTTCCTTTTTACTAATAAGGTAAGGAAGGGGAAACTTTGCCTATTTTTATTTTAAGGCCCAAATCATGATATGAAATCAGTCGATAAAGCATAAATCGCCTTTCTCAAATTAGAAACCAAAGGGTAACTACCGATGACTCGCCCGAGCCAAGATCTTATTATTTTATTGCCTAGTCTCTCGTTAGACAACCACGATCTCTATATCATTTCTCATAGAAAGTGCGTATACACGTAACAAAACGACTTCTTCTTTGAAGAGTAAAGAGGGAAAGAAATAAAAAAAAAAAGGGTCCGGTCTTCTTCAGTATCCATCTAGAAAGATGGTCAGAGCCTATTCCCGTTGATTGAAATAGAAAATGGAATAAATTTTCAATCATTTGAATGCCTTTCTTTTCCAAATACAATACAAAGGCGGGAATCAACGAAAAATCTCTTTAATTGAAAGAGTATGATTCATATCATAGATTACTCGATTGGAGTCCAATGAGATTCCAAATTCAGAGATTTTGATTTTAAATAGTTTCAAATGCGTTGAAGAACGATCTATAAAACAATTGATACGTGAACTCAATTAGTAATACTTCTAGAGCCCACTTCTTCCCCACACTACGAGGGAAAGGGAAAATGTAAAGACTACCATTAAAGCAGCCCAAGCGAGACTTACTATATCCATGTGCATTATGTCCCCTATCTCTATAAATACGAAGGAATTTTTCCATTATTCCTCACTAATAATAGTGGAATCAATGGCGCAGAGTCAAAAAGGGGTTCTGACGAACACTATTGAGAAAGCAATCCAATAAATCGATTCGGATTTAGAATCAGGAAAGATTAAAACCACAAGCAAAATACAAAGAAGAAGAGATTTCTCGTTTTTTGGTAATCAGGCGACACCCGGATTTGAACTGGGGAAAAAGGATTTGCAGTCCCCCGCCTTACCACTCGGCCATGCCGCCAAAACGATACAAAATAGATAAAAATTTCCCGGATTCGTGAATTTTTATTGTACTTGCATTTTGACTTCTGTTTTCCTCAATCCTTTTCTTACAAACCCCTTTTGGTTGGATTTGATCCAACCCTTCAATTTATTGTATAGTATCTGAAAATACACATTTGATTTCTCAACTTCAATTATAACAAAACATGTGACTATATGTAAACCCCAGAACAAAAATTGTTACACAGATATCTATTATTTAGATATGTTTATTTAGATATGTTGTCGATAGGGAATTATCATAAAATTATCCTACTTCATGCATTGAATAGAAATTCTCTTTGGATAGAGCACGGCCGGGGCTGTTCCAAATAGAACCGGCAATAAAAGAGAATATAGTTATCTGGATACGTGTTTAATAAATGCAACCCTTCTTATACTTATACAATACACTTCAAATTGTATTCTACTCAAAAATAAGGAAAGTACAAATATCTCTCTTCTCTTTGAATCGTTTTTTGAACAACGAAATCCCTAAGCTGAGGTGGTTAAGTGTTAAAAAATGGATTCTATCTTATTTTTTTTCTTCGTCTCCCAAATACCGAATCTTTCTCTTTTTTTTTTTTTTCTCAAATTCGAATATGTAATATCATAATAATGGTATAATTTGAATCCTTTTTTTTTTTTGCGATTCTATACAAAACCCTATGACCTTAATAAGTCTAAGTGACAAAATAATAAGTCT